ATAATATTTATAATTATAGAATATTAATATAGTTGTAATAGAATATAGATTATGTATAGATTATCCATTTTCTATTTTTTGATTTACTATTTCATTTAATATTAATAATATTTTTTTTAATATAAAATTATTTGATTTGTGCATCCGATCCCTAAAAATAGAAAAATCCCCTTTGTGGAAATATTATCCCTGTCTTTGTTTATGTCTTGGATTGGAACAAATTACTATAATTCGCCCTCTCCTACGGATCAATCGACATTTTTCACAAATTTTACGAACAGAGGCCCCGATTTTCATATTGGTCATTCCTTAACTAAATTCCGAATCTATTTATTGGAAGAAAATAAGTTTTCCTTACATTTTCAACTTCTAATTCTACCTCCCCCAAAAAAAGAATGTTGAAGTTGAAAAATAGTCTAATTAAATTAAATGACTTATACTTTCATTTTTTTCCGGTCGTATAGATAGAAAATAAGAGTACGTCGAATCTTTTCGGAAACATAGCCTCGAATCATATTTTCATTATATAAAAGAATCTGGAACATACCCTTGGGAAGTGATTCAGTAATTAAATCCTCATGAATCCTTTTTCTTTTTTCTTTCTTTTATTCCTATTCCAGTTAAAACCTCTTCACGCATTCACTAATGTATGAGGAGTGATATTAGAAACCTGTGATTTCTATCTTTTTTTTTAACAAAAATGGGTAGAAGTTTGTCATATAATTCGGATATCAGAAAGATTACCATATATAACATAAAACTTCTCCGCCGATTCTTTCTAATCGAGCCTCTCGATCTGTCATTATACCTCTAGAAGTAGAGAGAATTACAATCCCCATCCCTCCTAAAATTCTAGGGATTCGTTGATAATTAGAATATATTCGTAGACCGGGTGTACTGATCTGTTTTAAATTTAAAAAAGTTTTAGATGATCCTTTCCTATTTCTTGTATACCGTAGGGTTAAAACTAAAAAATGTTTGTCGCTTTCCCTATGTTTTCTGACGTTTTCAACAAAACCCTCTCGTAGCAGTATTTTCACAATGTTTTCGGTGATGTTAGTAAATGGTATTTGAACCGTTCCTTTTCTATTCATATTAGCATTTCGTATAGAGGTTATTATGTCAGCGATGGTGTCCTTACTCATGATAAACGAAAATGATTGTTGTCCCTTACTTTCGATATAATCAACATGCTCCTTTTTCTTTTTTTTTTTTTTCTATTTCTATCTATTATTATTTATTTTATTTAGGTTATGAAATATTAATATGAATGAAATATTAATATGAAATATATATATAATAATTACTACAAAGGTATATGTGTCAGATAGAATCTATTAATTAATCTATTTCATTCACAAATAATATATCTATATAACGGTCTCGTCTTATAATACCTCGGGTGCTAATGAAACTATTTTAGTGAAATTTAACTGTCTCAATTCCCGGGCGATTGCGCAAAAAATTCGAGTTCCTTTTGGATTTCCTTCTTGATCAATGACAACCGCAGCATTATCATCATACTGTATTATTATACCGTTGCTACGTTTGAGTTCTTTACAAGTACGTACAATTACAGCTCTGATCACTTCGGATCTTTCTAAAGGCGTATTTGGTACCGCCTCCTTGATTACAGCAACAACAATGTCACCAATATAAGCATATCGTCGATTACTAGCTCCTATGATTCGAATACACATCAATTCGCGGGCTCCGCTGTTATCGGCTACATTCAAATGGGTTTGAGGTTGAATCATATCATTGTTTTTCTTTCAGTCCAAAGATTGAAGTAAAAAAAAATATTCTGTGTTCAAAAAAAAAGAAACCTACAATTGCATTTTTTTTCATCCTAAAAGACCTCTTTCCTTGGATTCTAATTATTATCCTGAAATAATGAATTGAGTTCGTATAGGCATTTTTGATGCTGCTATTGAAATAGCCTTTCTGGCTATATTCTCTGCGACCCCCCCCATTTCATAAAGTATTTTGCCGGGTTTAACGACAGCTACCCAATATTCGGGAGATCCTTTTCCCGAACCCATACGCGTTTCGGTGGGTCTTACTGTAACTGGTTTGTCTGGAAATATGCGTACCCATATTTGTCCACCCCGGCGGACATTTCGTGACATTGCCCGCCGCCCCGCTTCTATTTGTCTAGATGTGATCCAAGCGGGCTCAAGTGCCTGAAGAGCATATCTTCCGAAGCAAATATGATTACCTCGATAGGCTATTCCCTTCATTCTTCCTCTATGTTGTTTACGGAATCTGGTTCTTTTGGGGTTATAGTTGATGGTTGTTTCTCAATTCCATCTCTATTACAGAACCGTACATGAGATTTTCACCTCATACGGCTCCTCACGAATGAAGCGATTCAAAATTCAATTCAAATAAATGATTTAACCGATAAAATAATATACAATAATATACATATGTTTAATATACATATGTTTAAATTTAATGAATATTAATGAATAATATAATAGAATCGCGGGATTTTTTT